ATTTATTTTGATTGAGTTATTAATAAATTGAGTTTTTTATTATTTTCTATTTTATTATTATAAATATGTTATTATTCATAGAAAAGAAAAATGAATAAAAAGAAAATAAGATAGACCAAAAAACTTTCTTTGATTTGAACTCACCCAATCAAAAATCCTTCAATTCTCAAATCAAAAGAGAATAGAATAAACCATACTTTCATACAATATCTTAATTGAATTATATGTAATGATCAATAAATTTATATGTAATGATCAATAAATTCTGTTTAATTCTACGTCTACATGTATAAAAATTCTAGTAATCTATTTTATAGATAATAGATATTTAGACTTGAGTTGACGAACAACCAGTACCAATATTAGTGTTTATTAGTGTCGACTAGAAATGGGGCGTGGCCAAGTGGTAAGGCAACGGGTTTTGGTCCCGCTATTCGGAGGTTCGAATCCTTCCGTCCCAGAACATACCTGACCCACGATCATTTTATTAATCTATAATTTTATTAATCTATAATAAAAAAGAAAATATATATCTATATCATAATCTATATCATAATAAAATATATTAAAATAAAGATTGTCTTTTCGACCAGTCTTCCGTTTAAGAGTCTAATATTGTTATAGAATGTGATTCTTATTTCTTTTTTTTTTTTATTAATCATTGATGGTTTAATCCAATATGGATTTATCTTTCTCTTAATGATGATAAAAAGCGAATGGTACTTACTGTAAAACCTTATGCAAATAATGATATAGGGTAGGAAACTATTCAATCAATTAAATCTTTTTAATGATTTCTTATGAGTTCTTGGTACTCTAAGAAGTGTGAAATTGTTGAATTTATCCTATCACGTTACTTGAAGATAGAGATTCAAAATAACTTGTTTATTCGTGTTTATTTATTCATGTTATGTTAGTTATAATTAAAAAAAAATTATAAACAATGGGATTAAATTGATTGAATTCTTGTTGAGACTTCGTCATACATTATCCATTCTTCATATAGAAGAAAAAAGTATAGATTATTATGTACCGACCGAACCGATGATTATTCACGATTCCATAATTGAATCAATTACATACTGGTTCCAAACTGAAGGAATGTTATGGTAAAACTTCGTTTAAAACGATGTGGCAGAAAGCAACGTGCGACTTGAAGGACATGATCAGCTGTGGATTCTTACATCCACCACTTTTTTATATTATATAGGAACGAAAGTGCTCTTGGCTCGACATCATTTGTTCTGTTCCACTGGAACCCTCATTTTTGAGAGTGTTGCCATGTAAATAGTACACGATGGAGCTCGAGTAGAACGTATTGATTAATTTCTCAAGGGCAAGAATCTAAGGTTAGTATCGATCAATAAATTGGAACAACTTCGTAAGTATATTTTAGATATATAAATCGAAAGGATCCAATTCGATAAAATTAAAAAGTTAATTTTGTTGGAATTGGTAAAACTCTTTTGATCAAATCAAAAGTAAAGTGTATTACGTAGGAATCAACCATTCATACGATTCTTTGATAGAAAGAAATCACAAAAAATGGTATGTTGCTGCCGTTTTGAAACGATTTTAAGATCACCGAAGTAATGTCTAAACCCAATGATTCAAGGCAAAGATAAAGATCCTGGAACAAGGAAATACCGTTTTCAATTGTCTCAACAACCAGATCATATTTAAGAATCAAAATAGATTCTAAAGGAGACAGACAAAAAGGGTTAGAGACCACTCAATAAATTTAATACTTAAAAGGTTTCTTTTGAGTTATTTGAGAGTTATTCAACTTGAGTTATGAGGATACAAATAATTTTTTTTTTTGGGGGGGGGAGGGGAAGACTAAGAAAAAGTATTTAAACTAAAATCAATAATATAATGAATTTGATGATTTTATGGATCTATTTGATATTATGATTCTATACATAATTTATAATTTTCTCGAGCCGTACGAGGAGAAAACTTCTTATACGTTTCTAGGGGGGGGGAGTATTGTTCATCTATCCCAATGAGCCATTTATCGAATCGTTGCAATTGATGTTCGATCCCGACGAGAGGGAAGAGATCTTCGTAAAGTGGGTTTTTATGACCCGATAAAGAATCAAATCTATTTAAATGTTCCTGCTATTCTATATTTCCTTGAAAAAGGTGCTCAACCTACAGGAACTGTTCATGATATTTCAAAAAGGGCGGGGTTTTTTACGGAACTTCGCCCTAATCAACAAATAAAATTCAATTAATGAAATAAAAAAATGTGGATGATTTGTATATAGCCTTGTATAACCTTTTTGTTTCTTTGCTATTTCCTCTTTTGTTCTATTTATATCATACTAAATTTATTATTGTTACTATAAAAGAGTGTCTTTTATAACGACAAAAATCTATTTATATTTTATTGATATAAATTTTAGTGATATATAAAATAGATAGAAAAAGATTAAGTGAATAAATAAATGAAGTAATTGGGTCTATAAATCTAAAATTTTGAGATTAATGTCAATGAGTTAAGGAACAAATAAAAAAACACAAAGGATTTCACTTGCTTATTTTAGTGAATAAACCTCATTTTTTTACTTAATTTTTTTTTCCACCAATATTGTATCAATGTTGTGTTGTATAGAAATATTATATATAGTGCCAATCCAACACAAGTCCTTAGTTTTTTTTTTTTTTTTTCTTATTTTTTCTTATAATTCTAATTGTCTAATTGATTGAAATTGGAATTGTTAGTTATATTTATAAATTGTTTTTTCTTTTGTATTCTTTTTTCAACATTCATATTGACAACAGTGTATCAAATAAATATAATCCGATCGTGGATAAAAGGATCCATTTATATCTCCGTCCCATAGCTTTTATTTCATTCAAATAATGGGTTCTTGTATTTTCTGTGATACAAGAAGTCTTTTTTTGATTAAGATTAAACTCAATAAAATCTATATATACTATAGAATTAATGGATGACATAAGAGACAAGGAGCTATTTATAAATATTTTTATTTTACTTTATCCCTATTTTTATCTGAGAATTTTTTCATAGGATCTGTTCATTTTTATTATGTTCAGAATCTAATCAATTAGAATTTTAAAAATTTGTGCTATTTTAATGTTTTGATTGGTTTGGATTGCGTTGTGCAATTCAATCTTTTTTTTAGTGAGATTCCGATTGTATCTACACATTCTAATTATTTTATTTGGGTTGCTAACTCAACGGTAGAGTACTCGGCTTTTAAGTGCGGCTAGCATCTTTTACACATTTGTATGAAGCAAAAGATTCGTCCATACCATCGGTAGAGTTTGTAAGACCACGACTGATCCTGAAAGGAATGAATGGAAAAAGCAGCATGTCGTATCAATGGATAATTCTAAGAATATTTCATTCTTACCGAATAGGTCCAAAACCTTATTTAAATTGTTTGAATTCTTGTCGTGTAATAAAAAAAATGAATTTGGTCGAGTGAATAAATGGGTAGAGCCCTACTACGGTTTCAATTATAGGGAAACAAAAAGTAATGAGCTTCTGTTTTTAATTTTTGAATGATTACCCGATCTAATTAGACGTTAAAAATATATTAGTGCTTAATACGGGAAAAACTTTTCCCATGAGTGGATTATAAATTTCTTATGAGTCCTAATTATTAGCTATTACCCATTATGGGGTAGAGATAAATGTGTAGAAGAAGGCAGTATATTGATAAAGATTTTTCAAAATCAAAAGAGCGATTGGATTGAAAAAATAAAGGACTTCTAACCATCTTGTTACCCTAGAATGAACATAAATCAATTAGATGGAAAAAGAGAGGCTAGAGAGTCTGTTGATGAGTCTTACTTGTTCCGAGGTATTTTCTTACTATAATACCTTGTTTTGACTGTATCGTACTATGTATCATTTGATAACCCAATAAATCACCTATTTCTTTTCTTGTTCACATTAAAAATGGAAGAATTTCAAGGATATTTAGAACTAGATAGATATCAGCAACATGACTTCCTATACCCACTTATCTTTCGGGAGTATATTTATGCACTTGCTCATGATCATGGTTTAAATAGATCTATTTTGTTGGATAATGTAGGTTATGACACTAAATATAGTTTACTAATTATAAAACGTTTAATTAGTCGAATGTATCAACAGAATCATTTGATAATTTACGCTAATGATTCTAACCAAAAAAAAATTTTTGGGTACAACAAAAATTTGTATTCTCAAATGATGTCGGAGGGATTTGCAGTCATTGTGGAAATTCCGTTTTCCCTACGATTAGTATCTTCCTTAGAGGCGACAGAAATCGTAAAATCTTATAATTTACGATCAATTCATTCAATATTTCCTTTTTTAGAGGACAAATTCCCACATTTAAATTATGTATCAGATGTACTAATACCCTACCCCATTCATCTGGAAATCTTGGTTCAAACCCTTCGCTATTGGGTGAAAGATCCCTCTTCTTTACATTTATTACGACTCTTTCTTCACGAGTATTATAATTGGAATAGTCTTATTACTCCAAAAAAAATTATTTTTTCAAAAAGTAATCCACGATTATTCTTGCTCCTATATAATTCTCATGTATGTGAATACGAATCCATTTTACTTTTTCTTCGTAATCAATCTTCTCATTTACGATTAACCTCTTCTGGTATCTTTTTTGAGCGAATACATTTCTATGAAAAAAAAAAATATCCTGTAGAAGAAGTCTTCGTTAATGATTTTCCGGCCGCCAGCTTATGGTTCTTCAAGGATCCTTTTATGCATTATGTTAGATATCAAGGAAAATCTATTCTGTCTTCGAAGGATACCCCTCTTCTGATGAATAAGTGGAAATATTATCTTGTCAATTTATGGCAATGTCATTCTTATGTGTGGTCTCAACCAGGAAGGATTTATATAAACCAATTATCCAAGCATTCCCTTGATTTTTTGGGTTATTTTTCAAGTATGCGACCAAACTTTTCGGTGGTACGGGGTCAAATGCTAGAAAATTCATTTATAATGGATA